TCAGATTTTTTTTTAATTTCAGATTTTTTGAATTTCCTGGCTTAGTGTAAGATAGAAATATATCTATCTAATCTTAACAAAATGAATGAAAGCGGAAGAAATGAAGTTTCATTCCCCTTTCTGATCTGGCGGACCAATCACTCCCCAAAAGGTCCTATACCTCGTATTATTTCTATTCTACCGATTTAGTTTATTATTTTATTTATTTTTTTTAATATTAATAATTTTAATAATATCGATTTATAATTAATATCTATTTATTCTTATATTCATTTTCTTTATTTATTTTATTCTTTGATATAATTCTATTTCTAATTAATTAGAATTATAATAAAATTGAAAATGAAATAAATATATTTAATGAAAATTTAATGAAAATAATATTAAAAAAAAATTATATGATTAGAATGAATGATTCATGAATATAAATACGAATCAAAAGATTCTATGGAATCAGAAAAGAGGGAAAGATCTTTCAGATTTAATCATACCACATTATATTGACAATTTAAAAAAACTGTTCATACAATGAGCATAGTATGATGGCGGTCGGGCATACTTGCCCCCATCGTCTAGTGGTTCAGGACATCTCTCTTTCAAGGAGGCAGCGGGGATTCGAATTCCCCTGGGGGTAGGTGTACTACGAAAGGAAGTTGATCATGAATTATCAATAAGCCGGGAATTGATTCTTCCTGGGTCGATGCCCGAGCGGTTAATGGGGACGGACTGTAAATTCGTTGGCAATATGTCTACGCTGGTTCAAATCCAGCTCGGCCCAATAATTGGCCGATCCACCATGAAATGATAGAACCCCATTTGTTGTTCCCCAGAAATGCCTGATCGGAATACGGAAGAATAAAAAAACTAAAATTTTCTGATATATTTTACCGCCGTTCATTTGCTCTCTTTATTTTTTCTCACAAATTCTGATCTTGCTTGCTAATGATCTAGATTCATACTAGATTCATATAAAGATCTGGAAGTATAAGGAAAAGAATAAAATAAAGAATAAATAAAAAAACTCTTTTTTTTTCATTGAAAGCTTTATTTGATTATTAATCAATTTATAAAAAACGAAAGGATTATTAACAATCCGTGAGGCGCTCTCACTAAAGTGCATATCCGTGTGTATATCAAATATATTACTCGCGTTTCTGTTACAATACGACTATTCTAATCTAAAATCTAAATAAAATAGAAATAAAATAGAAAGGGTTTGAATTAAATCATAAGAATATGTATGATGTACACTTGATTTCCTTGGGATTGTAGTTCAATTGGTCAGAGCACCGCCCTGTCAAGGCGGAAGCTGCGGGTTCGAGCCCCGTCAGTCCCGACAGATCCAAATCCAATAAAAAAAATACATCAATTCATCTCTGCGTTTGCTGTGAAAAGGAGAACAAAAGAAATAGCAGAATTTCATTCACAAGAGGATACCCTCCTATTTTATTTATTTATTAGTTTCACATTTCTCATCAAATAAATATGGGAATTACCATTTATTCAACTAGTACCAATTGATAGGAGAAAGACATATGTAGATTAGTACAATGATTGGTAAAATTATATTCAGGATTCCAAGAAATACCGTACGGAGTCTGGCTTTTTCGATTATTCCCGATCTGTGTAATAGAGTACTATATGTTTACAGGGGGCTATACAGAAATGGAATTTGTACGATACAAAAAAGATTAACTTAACATAGTAACTTTGATATAATACTTTTAAGATTAAAAGTATATCCCTTTAGGGCTCCGATTTTGTGTAACCTCAATTAATAATTTCAATTATTAATGTGAATTTGAACCAATTTATCTCATTCAAATTTCACACTGAATTTTTGATATATGCATCCCAAAATTAATCCAAGGAAATGGGATATTAATAAAATAAAGCTCAAAGAAGATCCTATCTCTCTTTGTGAGGGAATGAATAATCTTTTTTAAGTTTAAGGGTCTTGCCGAAGAAAGAACAAACTTTTTAATGAATTTGATGGAATACTCGATTTTTTTATACCCGGACTCTCCTTATTTATACTACTTCTTTGTTTTCCAAGAAGATTAGATCATAAAAAGGGGGTTTAGAACTAAACTTCTTCCTTTTTACATTTCGCTTCTATTGGTTATTTTATTGGGGTTTTTTATAACCAATGTAAGTAAGTGTAAAGGCGGTCATATGATATTTCATCAGATGATTCCACAAGGAGGGACGTAGGTTATAGAAAAGAAAGAATGGAAAGGAAAAGAATGATAAAGAAAGTAAAGGAATTATTTATCGGATCAGGAATCAAAATTTGAATTCGGTATGGATAAAAGATCTTCCTATGTTATACTATTTAATTCTCGACGATGAATCAATTTGATAGCTCAGATATTGTTATTCATGATATTGCTCCGATTCGATATCGTCGAGATGTAATTCATCCCATTGAATATTGAATTTACAGGCGAAAGATTTATCAGCTCTATGGGATTAAATCCCGAGTTATTGCGAATTAATTAAAAATGAAACGATGAGATTATGGAAGTAAATATTCTCGCATTTATTGCTACTGCACTGTTCATTCTAGTTCCTACTGCTTTTTTACTTATAATATATGTAAAAACAGTCAGTCAAAATGATTAATTTGAATTAAACTTGACTGTTTAGTTTTTATCAATGATTGAAAAGAAAAAAGAAAATGAAAAGTATTAAGATTTCGTGTCTTAAATGAAATAAGCGGACGAGAATCATCAGTATTTTATGAGATTCGATAGTATGGTAGAAAGAAATAGATGAATCTTTCTACCATACTTATTATTGTTATTGTAGTATATAAAGTCGTACTGTATAAAGATAGAGGTTTAATATAGATCAATCTGCAATATGTATCTTCATAGATATCAATTACATATATGTAATGTATTTACATAATGTACCAATTCTATTTCTTTGCTTCATCTATTTAATTTGTGTTGATTCCAATCATCAATCTGAAAAAATCGAAGGGCAATTCTTACTCTTACAATTCTAATTCCTAGAATTTCTGATTCTATTCAATATGAATCCCGATATCCATTGAAAGAATCAAATTGACGAAGGAAAAAAGAGTATAGGCCTATATTAATATTAATAAAATTAATAATTAAAAATTAATAAAAAGAAAATAAAATAATCTTTTTTTAGTATTCTGAAGAAGTAATTGATTGATCAGTTGACAGATGATCCAGTGGTTCATTTCCATGGGAACCTCTTTGGATTTCGAAAAGGATTAGTAAAGCCCACCGATTTTTAACGTTTGAACCATGATATGAAATGAGTTCAATAAAGCAAGCATAACATAAATAAGATTTCTAAAAGAATAAAAAAAAAAAGCGGGAACGCGCAATATGTGACTTGCCCAAGGCAATATTTTATTATGTGTAGTATATTGTTGGACAACCACTATGTCTATGTTGTTTCCCATAGGAAGTCTGTATCCACTTAATAACATAATTATTTTCTTTTCTATTTTAACAGTAAAAAAAAGGACTTTGCAGAACGATCTATAAAACAATTGATATGGGTTGAGTTTGAGGAATCAAACTCAATTAGTAGTACTTCTAGAGTCCACTTCTACCCCATACTACGAGTGAAAGAGAAAATGTAAAGACTACCATTAAAGCAGCCCAAGCGAGACTTACTATATCCATGTGAATTATATCCCCTATCTCTATAAATATGAAGGAATTATTCCATTAATGTTCACTAATCATTATTATGTTCATTAATAATAGTGGAATCCCTGGCGCAGAGTCAAAAGGGAATTCTGACCCAATACCGTTGATGAAACAATCCAATAAACTCACAATTATAAATTCTAACAGGTTCCTATATGATTTATAGTAGAATCGGAAAACACTAAGCGCAAGCAAAATACGTAGATACACCCCTGGAAGTTTCAAGGGAATGTTACTAACATGTAGAAATAATAAGACCTAGTCTTTCTTTTGTTGACTTTCATTTCATTAAGTAAAAAGTATAAAAATATAGAGTCAAGATAGAGCACTATCTATCACAGACCCTATTTCTCATTTTATCTAATCCTTACGATTAGGTCTCCTGTTTGTCTCTGTGAAACAATCGGAAGATAGTCTATTACATTAAAGCCAATCAATATTAAATTGAATGCAGGAGCACAGAGAGAATTTCATGAGTCTATATACGAACAAAGTATCTTTCGGCCTTTACGTACGCAACTAATAAATTAATAATCAAATAAATTCCTCGTTCGTCTATCCAAATTAATTCAAGACCTAATTAATAAACACTACATTAATAATAGAAGAGCTGTCATATTAAGATTTAACGATTCTTTTTCATTCAATATTCACTAATATAATCTTTCCTTGAACTGAAGCCTAGACGCAAGGATTTACAGCATTTTCATTTTAGAGAACAGAACCGCCAGATGCTTATAGAATCAAGCAAGTATCAAGAGTCCCCCCCCCCCCGCTTACTTCTGCTGGAAAAAAATTTGTCAAGTTATCTCAGCAAAACATAATAAGGTATTCCGATTTTATTGTTGATCAGGCGACACCCAGATTTGAACTGGGGAAAAAGGATTTGCAGTCCCCCGCCTTACCGCTCGGCCATGTCGCCAAAACGATACAAAAAATATATGAAAATATTCCATTTTTTTTTTTGGGGGGGGGGGGGTTATTCATTTTTGTACTTGTATCTTGAATACTGTTTTATTTAATCCCTTTCCTAAAAAAGATCCTTACTTTTCTCTTTGGATTGGATACATTTCTTCGATTGATTGTACAGTATCTTAAAACAAACACACTATTTAAAAACACCCCTCCCCCCCTTTATATTCTTTATATTGAAAAACCTATTGTGGATTTTCAGTCACAAAACAAAAATTCAGGATAAATTTGAACCATTAACCATTGACTGTGAATTTGAATTCATGAACGATTCCCGGGTTTGAATATAAAATTGTGTTTTCCTAATGATATAAAAAAATCCAAATGGAT